TTAGTATAAGCAGGAGGGATTCGCAGATCCTCTAGACGTAGAGCAGCCAGGGCTTTGAACCCAAAAACATTACCCACAATCGAGGTAAACATGTTAGTAACCGAACCTTCTTCAAAAAGGTCTAAGGGGTAAGCTACATACGCAATAAATTGAGTTTCTTCTCCTGGAACGGGCTCGATGTGGTAGCATCGTCCTTTGTAACGATCAAGGCTGGTAAGCCCATCGGTCCACACAGTTGTCCATGTACCAGTAGAAGATTCAGCAGCTACCGCAGCCCCTGCTTCTTCAGGTGGAACTCCAGGTTGAGGAGTTACTCGGAATGCTGCCAAGATATCAGTATCCTTGGTTTCATATTCAGGAGTATAATAAGTCAATTTATACTCTTTAACACCAGCTTTGAATCCAACACTTGCTTTAGTCTCTGTTTGTGGTGACATAAGTCCCTCCCTACAAGTCATGAATTTAGAATTCTTGTAATAAAACAAAACAACAAGGTCTACTCGACATAAATTAGGAATAGATTTAATTAACCTTTTTCACAGGAATCTTTCACAAAATTATCAACTAATCAGAATGATTCTTTATTAGACCATGATATTTGATTCGCCAAATACATCATTATTGTATATTCTTTCATATGTATAGCGCAACCTAATACTTGTTTTTCAAGTTTTGAATCTTTGACTTTTTATAAATCGAAATATTTAATATTAAAATAATAAAATATAAAATAATAAAATAACTCTTGACAGTAATATATGTTGTATATGTAAATCCTAGATATGACAAGATGCGGAATTCATCCATGAAAATGAAAAACAAGGGAGGGGGGTTGAAAAAGGAATGAATAGATGGGATGCATAACCGGATATGCTAAAATGAAAATATGAAAAAAAAGCTAATGAGATCAAATAATAGATAATAAATAGAGTTCCGTTTCGAATTCGCTAGATAAAACAAAGTCTTGCCTGTTATGATAAATAAATCAAAGACTTTACGCAACATTTTTATTTTTTATTTATATATATTTTTTAACTAGGTTTCGGTTAGTTGAGCTTGAAAATGACTATTCCTTCATTGAAATTGATTGAATAAGTAAAAATTTTAATTGCACATTCGCTTGGGCGGTACCAACGAAATTGAGTGCTTACTCCCATTTATTTTTGAATTAACCGATCAATTTGCTATCGAAGATTTTTTCTGTATTCGAAAAATTTCGCAACAAAATTTAACATTTTTTTTTATTATGAGAATAAATCCTACTACTTCGGATCCAGAGGTTTCGATACGCGAAAAAAACAACCTGGGACGTATCGCCCAAATCATCGGCCCGGTACTGGATGTAGCCTTTCCCCCGGGCAAGATGCCTAATATTTACAATGCTCTGGTGGTTAAGGGTCGAGATACTCTTGGTCAAGAAATTAATGTGACTTGTGAAGTACAGCAATTATTAGGAAATAATCGAGTTAGAGCTGTAGCTATGAGTGCGACAGAGGGTTTAAAGAGAGGAATGGACGTGGTTGATATGGGAAATCCTCTAAGTGTTCCAGTCGGCGGCGCGACTCTAGGACGAATTTTCAACGTGCTTGGGGAACCTGTTGATAATTTAGGTCCTGTCGATACTCGCACAACATCTCCTATCCATAAATCCGCTCCTGCTTTTATACAATTAGATACAAAATTATCTATTTTTGAAACAGGAATTAAAGTAGTAGATCTTTTGGCTCCTTATCGTCGTGGGGGAAAAATTGGACTATTCGGCGGGGCTGGCGTGGGTAAAACAGTACTAATTATGGAATTGATCAACAACATTGCCAAAGCTCATGGTGGTGTATCCGTATTTGGTGGAGTAGGCGAACGGACTCGTGAAGGAAATGATCTTTACATGGAAATGAAAGAATCTGGGGTCATTAATGAACAAAATCTTGCGGAATCAAAAGTGGCCCTAGTCTACGGTCAGATGAATGAACCGCCGGGAGCTCGTATGAGAGTTGGTCTGACTGCCTTAACTATGGCAGAATATTTTCGAGATGTTAATGAGCAAGACGTACTTCTATTTATCGACAACATCTTCCGTTTCGTACAAGCAGGATCCGAGGTATCCGCTTTATTGGGTAGAATGCCTTCTGCTGTGGGTTATCAACCCACCCTTAGTACCGAAATGGGTTCTTTACAAGAAAGAATTACTTCTACGAAAAAAGGGTCCATAACCTCTATTCAAGCAGTTTATGTACCTGCAGACGATTTGACTGACCCCGCTCCTGCCACCACATTTGCACATTTAGATGCGACTACCGTACTATCAAGAGGATTAGCTGCCAAAGGTATCTATCCAGCGGTAGATCCTTTAGATTCAACGTCAACTATGCTACAACCTCGAATCGTTGGTGAGGAACATTATGAAACTGCGCAACAAGTCAAGCAAACTTTACAACGTTACAAGGAGCTTCAGGACATTATAGCTATCCTGGGGTTGGACGAATTATCCGAAGAGGATCGC